AGGAATTAAAAATTTCGGATTATACAAAGGAAAAGACAAAAGAAAGTGAGAAAAAAGAGGAGGACAAAAACGAAAAATACAAAAGAGATAAAAAAATTCGTATAGAAATAGCAGAAGCTTGGGATAGCTTTTTCTTTGCTCAAGTAATAAGAGGTTTTTTATTAGTAATCCAATCAATTTTTAGAAAATATATTCTATTACCTTCATTAATAATAGCTAAAAATATTGTTCGTATATTATTATTTCAATTTCCCGAATGGTCCGAGGATTTAAAGGATTTGAATAAAGAAATCCACGTTAAATGCACCTATAATGGCGTTCAATTATCCGAAAAAGAATTTCCGAAAAAATGGTTAACAGACGGTATTCAGATAAAGATACTATTTCCTTTTCGTCTGAAACCTTGGCACAGATCTAAGTTACGATCCCCTCATAAAGATCCAATTAAAAAGAAAGGGAAAGGACAAAAAAATGATTTTTGTTTTTTAACAGTTTTGGGAACGGAAGCTGAACTGCCGTTTGGTTCTCCCCGAAAACAACTTTCCCTTTTTGAACCCATTTTTAAAGAATTCGAAAAAAAAAAATTAAAATTAAAAAAAAAATGTTTTTTAGTTCTAAGAGTTTTAAAAGAAAGAACAAAATTTTTTATAAATGCTACATTTATAAATGTAGCAAAAGAAACAAAAAAATGGGTCCTCAAAAGCATTATATTTCTAAAAAAAATAATAAAAGAATTTTCAAAAAGAAACCAAATTATATTATTTGGATTGAAAAAACTAGGAATATATGAATTGAGTGAAACTAAAAAAGAAACAAATTCGATAATACATAATAAAATTATTCCCGAATCGTCTATTGAAATTCGGTCTATGGATTGGGCAACTTACTCATTGACAGAAAAAAGAATTAAAAATCTAACTAATAGAACAAATACAATCATAAATCAAATAGAAAAAATGAAAAAAGACAAGAAAAGAGAGTTTATAACTCGAGAGATAAATCTTAACCCTAACAAAATAAGTTATGAAGATAAAAGATTAGAATCACCAAAAAATATTTGGCGGATATTAAAAAGAAAAAATATTCGATTACTTCGTAAATCCCACCATTTTTTAAAATTTTTTATTGAAAAGATATACATAGATATCTTTCTGCGTATCATTAATACCCCTAGAATCAATGCACAGCTTTTTATTGAATTAACAAAAAAAATTATTAATAAATACATTTACAATAATGAAGCAAATCGAGAAAGAATTGATAAAACAAATCAAAGTATAATTAACTTTATTTCAACTATAAAAGGGTCACCTTGTATTAATAAGAATTCACATATTTTTTTGGACTTATCTTACTTGTCACAAGCATATGTATTCTACAAATTATCACAAACCCAAGTCAGTAATTTATATAATTTAAGATCTGTCTTTAAATATTACAGAACATCTTTTTTTATTAAGAATGAAATAAAAGAGTATTTTGTTGGAACGCAAGAAATATTTGATTCCGAATTAAGACAACATAAGAACCTTCGAAATTCTGTAATTAATGAATGGAAAAACTGGCTAAAGGATCATTATCAATATCAATATGATTTATCTCAGATTAGATGGTCACGATTAGTACCGCAAAAATGGCGAAATAGAGTCAATCAATATCAATGCCGTATGGCTAAAAATAAAGATTTAAACAAATGTGATTCATATGAAAAAAACCGATTAATTCATTATGAAAATGAAAAACAAAATGATAATGATTTTGAATTTGAAATAGATTTATTACTAAATCAAAAAGAAAATTTTAAAAAACAATATAGATATGATCTTTTTTCATATAAATCGATTAATTATGAGGATAAGAAAGACTCATATATTTATGGATTGCCATTACAAGTAAATAATAACCAAGAGATTTCTTATACTTCCAATACGCCTAAACGCAAACTATTTGATATGCTGGAAGGTGATATCCTTATCAATAATTATCTAGGAGAAGATGATAGTATAGATAGAAAAAAAGATATGGATCGAAAATATTTTGATTGGAAAATTCTCAATTTTTGTCTTAGAAAGAAGACCGATATTAGGGCCTGGGTCGATATTGATACTGTCACCAACAGAAATAAAAATACTAAGACTAAGACTGGGGTTAATAATTATCAAATAATCGATAAAATTGATAAGAAAAAGAAAGGTCTATTTTATTTCACGATTCATCAAGATCAAAAAATTAACCCATTCAATCAAAAAAAACCTCTTGTGGATTGGATGGGAATGAATGAAGAAATACTAAGTCGTCCCATATCGAATCTAGAACTTTGGTTATTCCCAGAATTTGTGATACTTTATAATACATATAAGATTAAACCGTGGGTCATACCAATCAAATTACTTCTTTTCAATTTTAATGTAAATAAAAATGTTAAGAAACAGAAAAGTATCACTGGAAAGAAAAAAAGCGATATTTTTATATTATCGAATGAAAAAAAGACTTTTGAATTAGAAAATCAAAATCAAGGAGAAAAAGAATTAGCGGACCAAGCAGATCTTGAATCAGCTCTCTCAAACCAAGAAAAAAAAAAAGAAAAAGATGTTGAAGAAGATTATACGGGATCAGACATGAAAAAACGTAGAAACAAAAAGAAATACAGGAATAAAATAGAAGCAGAGCTTGAGCTCTTACTAAAAAGGTATTTGAATTTTCAATTGAGATGGGATGATTATTTAAATCAAAGAATCATCAATAACATCAAAGTATATTGTCTCCTGCTTAGAATGACAAATCCAAGAGAAATTGTTATATCCGCTATTCAAAGGGACGAAATGGATCTGGATATTATGACGGTCCATAAGGATTTACCTCTTACAGAAGTGATGAAAAAGGGAATATTGCTTATCGAACCAGTTCGCCTGTCTGTAAAAAATGATGGAAATTTTATTATATATCAAACCATAGGTATTTCATTGGTTCATAAGAGTAAGCATCAAATTAATCAAAGATACCTAGAAAAAAGCTATGTTGATAAAAATAAGAAGAATTTTTATGAATCCATTGCAATACGTCAAAAAATGAATGGAAATAGAGACAAAAATCATTATGATTTGCTTGTTCTTGAAAATATTTTATCCCCGAGGCATCGTAGAAAATTGAGAATTCTAATTTTTTTCAATTCTAGGAATAGAAACAATATCCATAGAAATACAGTATTTTGCAATGGATGCAATGGAAATAAGGTAACAAATTTCGATCAAGTTTTGTTGAATAAAAGAAAAAATCTTGATAGAGGTAAAACTAAACTAATTAAATTAAAGTTCTTTCTTTGGCCCAATTATCGATTAGAAGATTTAGCTTGTATGAATCGCTATTGGTTTGATACCAATAATGGCAGTCGTTTCAGTATGACAAGGATTCGTATGTATCCGCGATTGAAAAGTCATTAATATTAATATTAATTCGATCTAAAATGAATCAACAAAATCTTCTGATTTTTTTTAAGTCTAAATTATTGTTTATTTTTTTTTGTGAGTACAGAAATAGACTATACTTTTGTATAGGATATCCTACCCGAATCCAATTTTTAAAATGGGATTGATTATTGAGTAATAAATTAAGTAATTTTATTTGACAAAATTACGAATTCTTAACGAAATTAAGATTATTGTGTATATCAAATTCAAATGAGTGGCATTATTATTACTGATCAAGAAATATATATATATATCGATAAAAATATCTCAAAAAAGAGAGGGGCGATTCCTTTTTATGGTAAAAAATTCATTCATCTCAATCATTTCGCAAGAAGAAAAAGAAGAAAACAGGGGATCCGTTGAATTCCAAGTATTGAGTTTCACCAATAAAATAAGACGACTTACTTCACATTTGGAATTGCACAGAAAAGACTATTTATCTCAAAGAGGTCTACGTAAAATTCTGGGAAAACGTCAACGGCTGCTGTCTTATTTGTCAAAGAAAAATAGAGTACGTTATAAAAACTTAATTAATAGGTTGGGTATTCGGGAATCAAGAATTCGTTAATTTTTAATTTTTCGTTAATTTGAAGAGTCATTTTTAATTATTTGATTTATTAGATCTTGAATTTTGATGAATTTTTTTTCGTTTTACGCAATTCATGGAAGAATGAATCGAGGAAAAACTTATGAATATACCAGCTACAAGAAAAGATCTCATGATAGTCAATATGGGCCCCCACCACCCGTCAATGCATGGTGTTCTTCGACTCATCGTTACTCTGGACAGTGAAGATGTTATTGACTGTGAACCAATATTGGGTTATTTACACAGAGGAATGGAAAAAATTGCGGAAAACCGAACAATTGTACAATATCTGCCTTATGTAACTCGTTGGGATTATTTAGCTACTATGTTCACAGAAGCAATAACTGTAAATGGGCCAGAACAGTTAGGAAATATTCAAGTACCTAAAAGAGCCAGTTATATCAGAGTAATTATGTTGGAATTGAGTCGTATAGCTTCTCATCTGTTATGGCTCGGACCCTTTATGGCAGATATTGGTGCACAAACTCCTTTCTTCTATATTTTCAGAGAAAGAGAATTCATATATGATCTATTCGAAGCTGCCACTGGTATGAGAATGATGCATAATTATTTTCGTATCGGAGGGGTAGCGGCTGATCTACCTTATGGCTGGATAGATAAATGTTTGGATTTCTGCCATTATTTTTTTACAGGAGTTACTGAATATCAAAAACTTATTACACGAAATCCTATTTTTTTAGAACGCGTTGAGGGCGTAGGAATTATTGGTAGAGACGAAGTAATAAATTGGGGTTTATCGGGACCAATGCTGCGAGCTTCCGGAATACAATGGGATCTTCGTAAAGTTGATCATTATGAGTGTTACGACGAATTGGATTGGGAAGTCCAATGGCAAAAAGAAGGGGATTCATTAGCTCGTTATTTAGTCCGAATTGGTGAAATGACAGAATCCATAAAAATTATTCAACAGGCTCTAGAAGGAATTCCTGGGGGGCCCTATGAGAATTTAGAAATCCGATACTTTGATAGAGAAAGGTATCCAGAATGGCATGATTTTGAATATCGATTCATTAGTAAAAAACCTTCTCCTATTTTTGAATTGCCGAAACAAGAACTTTATGTGAGAGTCGAAGCCCCAAAGGGCGAATTGGGAATTTTTCTGATAGGGGATCAGAGTGGTTTTCCTTGGAGATGTAAAATTCGCCCGCCGGGTTTTATCAATTTGCAAATTCTTCCTCAGTTAGTTAAAAGAATGAAATTGGCTGATATTATGACAATACTAGGTAGCATAGATATCATTATGGGAGAAGTTGATCGTTGAAATGATAATTGATACAACGGAAATACAAGATATCAATTCTTTTTACAGAGTGGAATCCTTAAAAGAGGTCTATGGAATTATATGGGTGCTTGTTCCTATTTTGGCTCTTGTATTGGGAATCACAATAGGCGTACTAGTAATTGTATGGTTAGAAAGAGAAATATCCGCAGGGCTGCAACAACGTATTGGACCCGAATACGCCGGTCCTTTAGGAGTTCTTCAAGCTCTAGCAGATGGGACAAAACTACTTTTCAAAGAGAATCTTCTTCCATCTAGAGGGGATACTCGTTTATTCAGTATCGGACCATCCATAGCAGTCATATCAATTCTACTAAGTTATTCAGTAATTCCTTTTGACTATCGCCTTGTTTTATCCGATCTCAATATCGGGGTTTTTTTATGGATTGCGGTTTCAAGTATTGCTCCCATTGGACTTCTTATGTCAGGATATGGTTCAAATAATAAATATTCCTTTTTAGGTGGTCTACGAGCTGCTGCTCAATCGATTAGTTATGAAATACCATTAACCCTATGTGTATTATCAATAGCTCTACGTGCGATTCGTTGAAACATAAACTTTTACCTATTCCTTTCTTTCTAGTCGTTATAGAAAAAGAGTTGAAATAAATTGCATAGATATCTTCATTTTTAATTCATTATTTGGATTTTGGATTAATGAATTAAATTATATTAAATTATATAGTTATATGAGTGAAAGAAAACAGCTATATAATATATATTTGCAGTAAAATTATTGAGTCTCGTCTTCGATGTATAAGAAGAATTAAAGAGTTGAGCATAAATAAACAGAAGAAGAAGAGACCGTTTACCCCAAGATTGGTTGATTAGTCATGTCATCCTAGCTTGAAGCGGGTTCAAAAAAATCAACCCTATTCGGTTTTCACTAACATTTGTTTGCATTACCATAAAGCGAAGGGTTTAGCAAAAATGAGTGGATGGTTAGAAATGCCAAACTACGCAAAGGATTAGTAATAGCGATTATGTAATTTATCCCAAAGGACATTTACACATAATATAAAAAGAATACTAATTGGGGCTTTAAGTTAGTAGAAATGATCAGGCAGTACTCCCCACGATTCCGATCCAGAGTATACTCCTATCCACCAATTAAAATAAATGACTATCGGAAACGAAATAATCCCTTATTTTGTAAGCTCCCCCTTTTTCTTAGAATCCCCACTTTCTTTTTAATAAAAGAAAGAAGAATAGGAATGAAAAAAAAAAATAGAAAAAATATAATTAAAAAAAAAAGAGATCTTTTTTTTATTCTTTTATTTTATTCTTTCTTTCCTATATACATAGTCATGGAGATAGAATTAGTGTCATAATTCATCAACTAAACTAATAGAATGTCTAATTATTTTTCATAATTGAAAACGACGGGTTATTGATATTTCTACAAGCAGTATTTTATTGAAGACTAAAGGTTATTACTTAACAAATAAGAATTTAAATTATTTATTAAATTTATTAAATAAAGGATAAGATCGATTCAGACGTAGTTTTTTTTTTTATTTATTATTATTATATAACAGACAGAATTTAAGCGGTCTAATTCAGGACCTTTGCTAGATTTGGAACCTATTTATCCTATAAATATATCAAGATAAATAATACCGACTCGGTCCTTAGATTTATTTATGGCCCTAAGGGAGCCGTATGAGGTGAAAATCTCATGTACGGTTCTGAAATAGCGATGGTAACAGTGATGTTATCACCTACTATGATTATCTAACAGTTTAAGTACAGTTGATATAGTTGAGGCTCAATCAAAATATGGTTTTTGGGGATGGAATTTGTGGCGTCAACCTATAGGGTTTATCGTTTTTATAATTTCTTCCCTAGCAGAATGTGAGAGATTACCTTTTGATTTACCAGAAGCAGAAGAAGAATTAGTAGCAGGTTATCAAACCGAATATTCGGGCATCAAATTTGGTTTATTTTATGTTGCTTCCTATCTAAACCTATTAGTTTCTTCGTTATTTGTAACAGTTCTTTACTTGGGCGGTTGGAATATTTCTATTCCGTACATATTCGTTTCTGATCTTTTTGAAATAAATAAAACACGCTGGGTCTTTGGAACGACAATTGGTATCTTTATTACATTAGCCAAAACCTATTTGTTCTTGTTCATTTCTATCACAACAAGATGGACTTTACCTAGGCTAAGAATAGACCAACTATTAAATCTGGGATGGAAATTTCTTTTACCTATTTCTCTTGGTAATCTATTATTAACAACTTCTTTCCAACTTCTTTCACTGTAAAGGAATACTATATTCTCAATTTGTGGCTTGTCTCAAACAAGAGAAAGAAACAAACATAAAAATATTCATAGATATTTACAATATGTTCCCTATGGTAACTGGGGTCATGAATTATGGTCAACAAACAGTACGAGCTGCAAGGTACATTGGTCAAAGTTTCATGATTACCCTATCCCATGCAAATCGTTTACCTGTAACGATTCAATATCCCTATGAAAAATTAATCACATCAGAACGTTTCCGCGGTCGAATACATTTTGAGTTTGATAAATGCATTGCTTGTGAAGTATGTGTTCGTGTATGCCCTATAGATTTACCTGTTGTTGATTGGAAATTGGAAACTAATATTCGAAAGAAACGGTTGCTTAATTACAGTATTGATTTCGGAATCTGTATATTTTGTGGTAACTGTGTTGAGTATTGTCCAACAAATTGTTTATCAATGACTGAAGAATATGAGCTTTCCACTTATGATCGTCACGAATTGAATTATAATCAAATTGCCTTGGGTCGTTTACCAATATCAGTAATTGACGATTATACAATTCGAACAATTTTAAATTCACCAAAAAAAAAAATAAGTAAATAAAAAAAAGATATATAAGTAAATCCTTTGATTAAAGATAAAGAGTAATTTCCAATTAGTAAGTTTCCGTTTTGATCGAAATAAATGCCGTTTTTTTTGTTTATTTTGTTTAGTCACTAACTACAAATTTCAACTATTGATTAGTTGGTTTGTGCTTTAATTTGGATTGAAAATCTCTGAATATAAATATATCTGTAATCATTTAGAAATCTAAATATATATAGTTTCGAACCACTCTTTAAGATAAAGAATGATATTAGTCCAAGAACTATACCTACATCAATTCGCATTCCTTAGCATTTAGATTTAATTCAATTAAGATAAGATAAGAACTTTTCAGAAAAAGATTTTTCCTGGTGAGGTCAATAAGGTCATGAAAAAAATTTCGATTTATTTATCTCTTTACATATAATGGATTTGCCCGGACCGATACATGATTTTCTTTTAGTCTTTTTGGGATCCAGTCTTATATTAGGAGGTGTAGGAGTAGTATTATTTACCAACCCAATTTATTCTGCTTTTTCGTTGGGACTGGTTCTTGTTTGTATATCTTTATTCTATATTCTATCAAACTCTCATTTTGTAGCTGCCGCACAGCTCCTTATTTACGTGGGAGCCATAAATATTTTAATCATATTTGCTGTCATGTTCATGAATGGTTCAGAATATTACAAAGATTTTAATCTTTGGACCGTTGGAGAGGGGGTTACTTTGTTGGTTTGTACAGGTATTTTTGTTTTACTAATGACTACTATTCTGGATACGTCATGGTACGGGATTATTTGGACTACAAGATCAAACCAGATTATAGAGCAAGATTTGATAAGTAACAGTCAACAAATTGGAATTCATTTATCAACAGATTTTTTTCTTCCATTTGAACTCATTTCGATAATTCTTTTAGCTGCTTTGATAGGTGCAATTGCTGTGGCTCGCCAGTAAGAAATCTTTCGAACTAATAACCTAAATACAAATTAAACTTTGTTCTGTGTTATCACATCCATTTCCCCTCACTTCAATTTTATTTGAAGATTGTTTATGTATAAAATATAAATAGAAATTCTTTTATTCAATCTATTACCAAACTTTTTATATTCTATCTAGTCAATTGAACCCATTAAATTGTTTTTTATCTTGAAATAAATCGAAATTGATAAGGAGTTGGTCAATGATGCTCGAACATGTACTTATTGTGAGTGCCTATTTATTTTCTATCGGTATCTATGGATTAATCACAAGTCGAAATATGGTTAGAGCCCTTATGTGTCTTGAACTTATACTGAATGCAGTTAATATAAATTTTGTAACATTTTCTGATTTTTTTGATAGTCGCCAATTAAAAGGAAATATTTTTTCAATTTTTGTTATAGCTATTGCAGCCGCTGAAGCAGCTATTGGGCCAGCTATTGTTTCCGCAATTTATCGTAACAGAAAATCAACTCGTATCAATCAATCAAATTTGTTGAATAAGTAGTATTGTATTATGTATTAATAAGCAGTATTAATCATATAAATTATAATATTTATATAGTCGAATTAACATGGATGGTACATAACGTATTGATCGTGTTTACAAAAAATGCAATAAATCAAAGGATCTTGGACCTCTCGCATGAGCCGATCCGGGAGCAGATTAATTATAAAAATTCTGGTAAATCATTGATTCATCTGGTGTCTAAATACTAAATATATGTATAATTCATTTACAAGTTTACTAGATCGAAAACTTATGATGTTCAAAAATTTATATATCCAATGTCACATTCAGTAAAGATTTATGATACGTGTATAGGGTGTACTCAATGTGTCCGAGCCTGCCCCACAGATGTATTAGAAATGATACCTTGGGACGGATGTAAAGCTAAACAAATTGCTTCTGCTCCAAGAACAGAAGACTGTGTTGGTTGTAAGAGATGTGAATCCGCCTGTCCAACGGATTACTTGAGTGTTCGAGTTTATTTATGGCATGAAACAACTCGAAGCATGGGCCTAGCTTATTGATTCCTTTCACAAATCCCACCTGAATACATTCATTTTTTTTACCGACAAAAATCCCCCTGCTCGAAAAAATAAAATAAAAAAATAGAATATCTTTTTTCGAGCACGGATTTTTCTGGTCCAAGTGTATCTTGTTTTTACTACGAATTATTTTCCTTGGTTAACAATATTGGTAGTTTTGCCAATATTCGCGGGTTCTTTAATTTTCTTTCTCCCTCATAGAGGAAATAAGGTAATAAGGGGATATACTATATTTATATGCGTTCTGGAACTCCTTCTAATAACTTATGCCTTCTATTATCATTTCCAATTGGACGATCGATTAATGCAACTGACGGAGGATTATAAATGGATCAATCTTTTTGATTTTTACTGGAGATTGGGAATAGATGGACTTTCTATAGGACCTATTTTGCTGACAGGATTTATCACCACTTTAGCTACTTTAGCGGCTCGGCCGGTTACTCGAGATTCCCGATTATTCCATTTCCTGATGTTAGCAATGTATAGCGGCCAAATAGGATCATTTTCTTCTCGAGACCTTTTACTCTTTTTCATCATGTGGGAGTTAGAATTAATTCCCGTTTATCTACTTCTATCCGTGTGGGGGGGAAAGAAACGTTTGTATTCAGCCACAAAGTTTATTTTGTACACTGCGGGAAGTTCCGTTTTTTTATTAATAGGAGTTCTGGGTATCGGTTTATATGGTTCCAATGAACCAACATTAAATTTTGAAACATCAGCTAATCAATCTTATCCAGTAGCACTGGAAATAATATTCTATATTGGATTTCTTATTGCTTTTGCTGTCAAATCACCAATTATACCTTTACATACATGGTTACCAGACACCCATGGAGAGGCACATTACAGTACTTGTATGCTTCTAGCCGGAATTTTATTAAAAATGGGAGCGTATGGATTGGTTCGGATTAATATGGAATTATTGCCCCGCGCTCATTCTCTATTTGCTCCCTGGTTGATTATAGTAGGCACAATTCAAATAATCTATGCAGCTTCAGCATCTCCCGGTCAACGTAATTTAAAAAAAAGAATAGCCTATTCCTCCATATCTCATATGGGTTTCATAATTATAGGAATTGGCTCTATAAGTGATATGGGCCTCAATGGAGCCATTTTACAAATAATCTCTCATGGCTTTATTGGCGCTGCACTTTTTTTCTTGGCGGGAACGAGTTTTGATAGAATACGTCTTGTTTATCTCGACGAAATGGGCGGAATGGCGATCCCGGTTCCAAAAATATTCACGACTTTCAGTATCTTATCGATGGCTTCCCTTGCATTACCGGGGATGAGTGGTTTTGTTGCAGAATTAATAGTATTTTTGGGACTAATTACCAGCCAAAAATTTTTTTTAATAACAAAAATACTAATTACATTTGTAATGGCAATTGGAATGATATTAACTCCTATTTATTCATTATCTATGTTACGCCAAATGTTCTATGGATACAAGTTTTTTAATGCTCCAAACTCTTCTTTTTTTGATTCTGGACCGCGAGAGTTATTTGTTTCGATCTCTATCCTTTTACCTGTAATAGGTATTGGTATTTATCCGGATTTCGTTTTCTCACTATCAGTTGACAAGGTCGAAGATATTATATCTATCTATTTTTATAGATAATTTTCATGAATAAAATAAAAAATCAAACAGCAATCCTATACTAATAATATACTATAATAATCTATAATAATAAATAATATTAGGATGTTTTAAAAAATTCGTTATACAATTAAAAAAACAATAAAATAATAATTTTCTTCTCTTAAGTTTAACTTTAACTTAAGTTAAAAATAAAAAAATGAATTAGACTTTTAACCAGATTTGTTTGGCCTTTGTAAGAACCTTTTGAATCAAAGTAGTGATTCAAAAGGTTCTCGAAGGCTTACACAATGTTTTCTTATATATATGCTGTCCCATGTTTGCTTGTGTTCGTTAGGTCCTTTCTTCAGTTAGACGTTAGTGTAAATGAACCATAACTATGTAGCCCTATTCCTAATAGATTGACCCCAAAATAGCATATCCAAATTATAAGAAATCCCATCGAGGCTACAATTGCGGAATTTACACCTTCAAAATTTTTATTTGTTCGAATATGTAAATAAATCGCGAATATGGTCCAAGTAATAAATGCCCAAGTTTCCTTCGGATCCCAATTCCAATATGAGCCCCATGCCTCATTTGCCCATACTGCTCCCGAAAGAATACCTATGGTTAAAAAGATAAACCCTATACCAATAATACGATAACTCCAATGATCCAATTGTTGAATCAATTGAGATCTATAATAATTCCTAGAAGAGATCAAATAAATGTTCCATAAAACGTTGTTTCTTTCATTCATGTATTGGATAGCATCAAATGAAAATGAATCATTATTCTTTTTCTCAAAAGCCCTTATGACTTTTCGAAATGTAATGACTATAAGAGCTACTGATAATAATGATCCACATAAAAGAGCTGCATAACCCAATACCATCATACTTACGTGCATCATTAACCAATGAGATTGTAGAGCGGGTACTAATATTACGGATTGATGTGTTTCAGTTAAAAAACCAGAAGTAGCAAAGCCTTGGGTAAAAATAATACTTGGCGCGGTTATTGCGCTTAAATGGTTTATATTTTTTTTGAAATACGGAACCATACAAATAATGGACAAACTCCACGAAAGAAAAATTAATGATTCGTATAAATCACTTAAGGGTAAATGTCTCGAATAAATCCAACGAGTAACTAATAATCCTGTTATACAGACAAAAGTAGTTTTTATGCCCTTTTCTGATGAATCATATAGTCCTGCGCTTTCATTAATTAATAAGATTATCAAACGAATTGAAATTACAATTGAAACAACCGAAAAGGATATATGAGTTAATATATGCTCTAAACTTGAAAATATCATAAAAAAATTTAAAATAAATAAAAAAAGGGGGGGGGATTCTCGAAATTATAGGAATGGAAATTGGGAATTGAATTTATTATAGGACTTACTCTTTTATAAGATGCCATGCCGCCACTCGGACTCGAACCGAGATGCTCTAGCACTGCTTCCTAAGAGCAGCGTGTCTACCGATTTCACCATAGCGGCTTGTTCGAAATCATAATAACCTATTCTTATTTAATCGTCTAGGTTAAAGTACTCAATCATTCAATATTTTTTAGTTTTATTTTATAAGAAACATTGAAATTCATGAATAAAGAAATTGATGAATCAAAACTCGTTTAAAAAATAGTGATTTGAACCTAGTTACAATAATAATCCTTATTTTTTATTATTTTATTTAACGTAACATTAACAATGGAGTTCTTTTAGTTTATACTCTGCTAAAATGGAACTTTTCTAACTACATAGTTTTTACCGCAATTCAATGTTCTTTTTTTCTTTTTATTATTTTTTTTATGACCAAAATTGATACATTTCTCGTATAAAATATCCATTGATAAAAGCTTCTTGTCCCATTTAGGTGGATATTTTATACGAGGGATATAAGGGATATATAAGGATAAGGATTATATATATTGATAATCATTTTTTAAAATGAGTGTTCAGAAAATTCCAAAACAAGTTTTAAACTTAAAAAATTAGTTTCAACGAATCATTAATTTGGATTAAAGATCTTATATTATGTTTGTTCTTTTCTAATAAATATTTGTTCTTTCCTATTTGAAAATAATTTATATATAGATATACTAATTTATATATAAAAAGATTATTCTATATAAATTAGTATAAATTCTAAACGAAATTCAAAACTAGACTTTTTTTAGAGTCAGAGATAGATTCAGATTATTCCATTAATTATTTATTTATTTCTTATTGTACAAAAAACTTTTTGAATTCCCTGTAGAAAGAGATTTCGCTAACGAAAAAGCTTTCAATGCTACCCAATACCCCTCCATTTTCCAAATATTTTTACGAATTCGTTTTTTTGATATAGAAGTGCGTTTTTTTGGAACTGCCATTAAAAAATTATGATAGAGTATTCATTTCTCTAGTTGGATGTGAAAGACATCTATTGTTCAAAACCAATTGTTCTTTACTTACTATCTAATTATCTATTTATAGTCTAAATTAGACTCTCGTCATAAAAAAAGAAAAAATATAAACCAAAGCGGTTGTTCCTTTATATTGTTTATTGTTTATTTTCATCGTGCTATATTTATACATGTAATAAAATACATCAAAAAGTTTAAGAAACCAATCCTTAATTCCCTTTATTTTTTTTTTTATTGCTTAATTAGCCAAACTTGAAAAAAGAGTGCACCTAATTAAGATTTTCAAATTCAAATGAGACTTGCAGTTAATGTGTTAAAGTATACATCATTTTTTTCTAAAGAAAAGTCATTTTTTTTTAGTAATTCCTTCAATCAATTCAAAACTGCATTGGTTAATGATTCTGAATAAACGAACTAAAAAAAATAGTTCTTATTTCCTTGAGTTAAGTTATGTATGGACTGTGTCTGTCTTTTATGAATCATATCAAAATAAAATACTCTTTTTGGTGTAATTATTTGTCCTTACTCTCTCCCGAGATTAAAATATTGTTATAATATTGTATTATGTAAATTGTAATAATAATTGAAATTTTTATTTTTTGTAGCTTCATAAAATCTTACTTAAAAAAAAAGAGTAAGTATTTATTTTTCAATAGTAGCTTGGTCATCTCATTTGACCAATTCAAACTTCTTGATTTGAAATATCTTGTTTTGTTTGAAGTATTTGGAAAAGATTTATAATAATTAAGAATATAAAATTTTTTTTTATATTCTTAATTTTTTTATTAACTGATTCCTTTCAAAAAAAAAAATAAGAGCTGGTGAATCAGAAACAGTTAATTAAGAATAAAAGATTTTTATTTATTTATTTTTATGGAATATACATATCAATATTCATGGATCATACCTTTCATTCCAGTTATAATTCCTATGTTAATAGGAGTGGGACTTCTCCTTTTCCCGAAGGCAACAAAAAATCTTCGTCGCATGTGGGCTTTTCCTAGTGTTTTATTGTTAAGTATAGTTATGATTTTTTCAGCCAATCTGCCTATTCAGCAAATAAATAACAGTTATATCTATCAATATGTATGGTCTTGGACCATCAATAATGACTTTTCTTTAGAGTTCACCTACTTGATCGATCCACTTACTTCTATTATGTCAATCTTAATTACTACTGTTGGAATTTTGGTTCTTATTTATAGTGACAATTATATGTCTCATGATCAAGGATATTTGAGATTTTTTGCTTATATGAGTTTTTTCAATACTTCAATGCTGGGATTAGTGACTAGTTCTAATTTGATACAAATTTATATTTTTTGGGAATTAGTTGGAGTCTGTTCTTATCTATTAATAGGTTTTTGGTTTACACGACCGATTGCAGCGAATGCTTGTCAAAAAGCGTTTGTAACTAATCGTGTAGGGGATTTTGGTTTATTATTAGGAATTTTAGGTCTTTATTGGATAACAGGCAGTTTCGAATTTCAGGATTTGTTTGAGATATTCAATAACTTGATTTATAATAATGAAGTTAATTTTTTATTTGTTACTTTGTGTGCCCTCTTATTATTTTCTGGTGCAATTGCTAAATCCGCTCAATTTCCCCTTCAGGTATGGTTACCTGATGCTATGGAAGGACCCACTCCTATTTCAGCTCTTATACATGCTGCTACTATGGTAGCCGCAGGAATTTTTCTTGTAGCTCGGCTTCTTCCTCTTTTTAGAGTTATACCTTACATAATGAATATAATAGCTTTGATAGGTATAATAACATTACTATTAGGAGCTACTTTAGCTCTTGCTCAAAAAGATATTAAGAGAAGTTTAGCCTATTCTACAATGTCTCAATTGGGTTATATGATGTTAGCTCTCGGTATTGGGTCTTACCGAGCTGCTTTATTTCATTTGATTACTCATGCTTATTCGAAAGCATTGTTGTTTTTAGGGTCTGGATCAATCATTCATTCAATGGAAGCAATTGTTGGGTATTCTCCAGATAAAAGTCAGAATATGGTTCTTATGGGTGGTTTAACAAAACATGTGCCGATTACAAAAACTGCTTTTTTTTTAGGTATACTTTCCCTTTGTGGTATTCCACCTCTTGCCTGTTTTTGGTCTAAAGATGAAATTCTTAATGATAGTTGGTTGTATTCACCGATTTTTGCAATAATAGCTTTTTTCACAGCAGGATTAACTGCTTTTTATATGTTTCGGATCTATTTACTTACTTTTGAAGGGTATTTAAATGTTCATTTTCAAAATTACAGCGGCAAAACAAACAACTCGTTTTATTCAATATCTCTATGGGGTAAGGATAAGGATATAGAAGGGAAAAAAAGAATTCAAAAAAGATTTCGTTTATTATCTTTATTAACAATGAATAATAATAATGAAAGGATTTCTTTTTTGTTGAAGAAGACGTATCCAATTGATATTAATGTAAGAAAGATGAGGCGGCCCTTTATTACTATTACACATTTTGGTATTAAGAACACTTTTTTGTATCCCCATGAATCGGATACTACTATGCTATTTCCTATGCTTGTATTAGGCATATTTACTTTGTTCGTTGGGGCCATAGGAATTCCTTTCAATCAACAAGGAATGGATTTGGACATATTATCCAAATTGTTAACTCCAGTTATAATACATCAAAATTCAAATAATTCTGTCGATTGGTATGAATTTGTGACAAATGCAAGTTTTTCATTGAGTATAGCTTATCTCGGAATATTTATAGCGTCTTTTTTATATAAGCCTTTTTATTCATCTTTACAAAATTTGAACTTCCGAAATTCATTTGTTAAAAGTGTTCCTAATAAAATTATTTGGGAAAAAATAATAAATGTGATATATGATTGGTCATATAATCGTGGTTACATAGATGCTTTTTATGAAATATCCTTAACTAACGGTATAAGAGGATTAGCTCAATTAACTTATTTCTTTGATAGACGAGTAATTGATGGAATTACAAATGGAGTCGGTATTACAAGTTTTTTTGTCGGAGAGGGTATAAAATATATAGGGGGTGGCCGAATTTCTTCTTATCTCTTAGTGTATTTATCTTATGTATTAATCTTTTTATTCATTTTCATTTTTTAAATTATAAAATTTAAAAGTAAGTTAATTTATATTAAAAATAAGTTATATTATAATTATATTATAAGAAAAAATTTTTACATTTTTATTTATTTCATTTTTATTTATTTTTTACATACATGTCAACTCGATTATTTTTTATATATCGAAATGGGCGATTCCAT